AGATAGGATGGCTGAGTTTTTAAGCGGTGGACTGTAGTCCCACCCACAGGGGTTTGAGTCCCCTTCCTATCAAGCCTTGAAGTGTTTCCACATGTCAGATTGCAAACCTGAAGTAGCAGACTAACCGTCTACCGGGGCTTTCCCCCGCCTTCCCGCCCAACAGGCGGGGGAAAGGTAGACGGATGCCCGTTGGTTTGGGCGTTTAGCTGTTAACTAAAAGTTTGTAGGATCGAAGCCTACCTGTCTAGAAAGGCTTTAGCTTAATTAAAGTACCTGTTTTGCATACAGGAGCTGTGGGATAGTGCCCCGCAAGCCTTATCAGGGACTGGGAGATTTTCACCCCCGCTTAGAGCTTTGAAGGCTCTTGGTCTTTTGCTAACCTAAGTCCCTTAGAGGGCCACTAGTGCTATCGCAGCCGGGGTGAGGGGTAGAAGAGAAATAGTGGCAATGGCTAGGCCAGCCAGGGGTAGTGTGAGTTGCCGCGACCGGAGTCGTCAGGGGGGTGTGCCGGTAAGATTATTTGGGAACATAGTAAGGGTCATGGCATACGTAAGTCGGAGGTAGTAGTAAAGACTGAGGAGGGCGGTGAGTGCTGCAAGGGTGGCGGTTGGGGCAAGTCCTTGCTTAGAAAGTTCCTGAAGGATTAGTCATTTAGGCATAAATCCTGTTATGGGAGGGAGGCCCGCAAGAGATAGGAGCACAAGGGGGGTTAGGGCTATAAGTGCGGGTGTCTTTGCCCAGGAGATGGCCAGCATATTAACGTTTGTGGCCTTGGCTAGTTTGAGAGTGAGGAATGTTGCGGCTGCAGCGGCGATATACACCAAGACAGCAAGTGTAGTTAGAGAGGGGGCAAACTGGAGTACCAGAACTATCCAGCCTAGCTGAGCGGTGGAGGAATAGGCGAGGATTTTCCGTAGCTGGGTCTGGTTTAGGCCTCCCCATCCCCCGATAAGGGTAGAGGCCAGCCCTATAAAAATGAGAAGGGGAGAGTTGGCCGGCTGGATTTGGAGTATGAGTGCGAGGGGGGCTAATTTCTGTCAGGTAGCTAAAATCAGGCCGGTAGTCAGGTCTAAGCCTTGGAATACCTCGGGCATTCAAGAATGAAGGGGGGCAAGTCCAAGCTTCAGGCCAAGGGCGAGGGTGACGATAGCGACAGGAAGGGGGTGGGCGGCCTGTTGAATGTCCCACTGCCCGGTGAGCCAGGCATTTGTTGTGCCAGCAAAAAGCAGTACGGCGGCACCACACGCTTGGATCAAGAAATATTTGGTGGCTGCTTCAACTGCCCGCGGGTGATGGTTCCGTGCTATCAGAGGGAGAATTGCAAGGGTGTTAATTTCAAGGCCAACCCAGGCGAGTAGCCAGTGGGAACTTGCGAAGGTTATTGTAGTTCCCAGGCCGAGGCTAAATAATAGAAGGGCTAAGACATAGGGGCTCATTAGTAACAGAAGGGGTCTAACCTCCATTTTTGGGGTATGGGCCCAACAGCTTGTTTAGCTGATATTACTAGATTGTAGTGTAGATGGAAGCACAAAGAGTTTTGATCTTTTCAGGTCGGGTTCAACTCCCCACTTTCTAAGGAGTCGGAGGGGTTTTATCCCCCATGATTCACTCTATCAAAGTGACCCTTTGTTTCAGGCACAACTCCGGGCTTACAATTGAGGGGGGAGTCCCATAAACGCAATCGGGAGGGCAAGGTGTCAAACAACTAGTGCCAGGGTCAGGGGGAGGAAGTTCTTTCAGATTAGGTGTATAAGCTGGTCGTACCGGAAGCGGGGGTAAGATGCTCGGACTCAAAGGAATACAACGGACAGAAGGGCGGCCTTGACTATAAGGTTTGTGGTAGTTAATTCAGGTAAAGAAGGGATATGGGAGGCCCCAAGGAATAGAATTGTGGATAGTGTATTTATGAGTAAGATATTGGCGTACTCCGCGAGAAAAAACATGGCGAAGGGGCCACCTGCGTACTCTACGTTGAAGCCCGAAACCAGTTCAGACTCCCCTTCGGTGAGGTCAAAGGGGGCCCGGTTAGTCTCTGCAAGGGTAGAGATGTATCATATTGCGGCCAGTGGTCAAGCAGGCAAAACTAGCCAAATGCTCTCTTGTGCGACGCTAAAGGTCTGTAGTGTGAAGCCTCCAGCAAAAATGATGATACTTAGAAGGATTAGGCCAAGGCTCACTTCATAAGAGATGGTTTGGGCGACCGCCCGTAGGGCTCCAACAAGGGCGTATTTCGAATTAGAGGCCCATCCTGAGCCCAAAATTGAATAAACTGCTAGGCTGGAGAGGGCCAGGACGAACAGTACCCCGAGGTTCAGGTCAATAACTGGGTGGGGGAGAGGCAGGGGGGCCCAAAGTGTAAGGGCTAAAGTAAGCGCTAATATAGGGGCGAGCAAAAATAATAGAGGGGAGGAAGTAGAGGGTCGAACGGGCTCCTTGATAAACAATTTCAAACCGTCCGCAATCGGTTGGAGGAGGCCGTAGGGTCCTACAATATTTGGCCCCTTTCGCAGTTGTATGTATCCAAGCACCTTTCGCTCAAGCAAGGTGAGGAATGCTACAGCTAGCAAGACGGGAACAATAAAGGCCAAGGGGTTGACAACTTGTGTGAGAAGCGTTGAGAGCATAGTTAAGGGGAGGACTTGAACCTCCGTGAAAAGGGCTTAGAGCTTTTGCAATTTCCGGGCTCTGCCACCCCAACATGCCATTTTCTCTGGCGGAGAAGACATACCCCCTTGTCTATTTTAGTTGTTTTCATTAGGTAGGGGTAGGGTGTATGTAACACAGTGACCCCTTCTTTTCGGTCCTTTCGTACTAGAAAAGAATATGTCATAGATAGAAACTGACCTGGATTACTCCGGTCTGAACTCAGATCACGTAGGACTTTAATCGTTGAACAAACGAACCCTTAATAGCTGCTGCACCAATAGGATGTCCTGATCCAACATCGAGGTCGTAAACCCCCTTGTTGATATGGTCTCTAAAAGGGGATTGCGCTGTTATCCCTAGAGTAACTCGGTCCGTTGATCGGCACTGCCGGATCTTTAGGTCAAAAATTTTGTTTCTTAGAGCTGTGGCTCTGAGTTTAAGGAGTTGTACTCCCGTTCCACGTGGGGGTTTTTTCTTTCCCCGCGGTCGCCCCAACCAAAGACATCGGGGTAGTGGGCCTTTTGGTTTGTCCTCTTATGAGAGGGTCTTTGTAGTCTGGTCTACCTTACGTCTAAAGCTTCATAGGGTCTTCTCGTCTTATGTGTTTATTCCCGCTTCTGCACGGAAAGATCAATTTCATTAACTTAGGGGAGGAGACAGCTAAGCCCTCGTTATGCCATTCATACAGGTCTCCATTTAAGAGACAAGTGATTGCGCTACCTTCGCGCGGTCAAAATACCGCGGCCGTTAAACTAATAGTCACAGGGCAGGCGGGACCTCTTATTCATTATTTGCAAGAGGCGATGTTTTTGGTAAACAGGCGAGGCTTTATGTGTTTGCCGAGTTCCTTCTCCCCCTTTTAGTTTTTCCCTAGGGGCACACCTGTGTTGGGTTAACGGTTGGTGGTTGGAGGATTTTCTTGTTGTTTGGTTTATCGTCCACTGCCCTCTGTGTTTGGGGCCGTTAATATTCGGTGGGGGGTCCATTCCGATTTACATGCGTGCGGGGAGAAAGTCATGGCTTTCTTATTACTCATATTAGCATGGTCACTCCCATGTTGGCATGGGACGGCCCAATAAGTTTAGGGGGATAAGATTAAATGATCAGGATTGGGGGAGGGGTAAGATTGTTCCGAGCTTAGACGCTTTCTTCAGGGGGTGGCTGCTTTCGGGCCCACGAGAGTTACTTACCTTATGTAATTATGATCTTTACCCTCCTGGGAAAGTTGTGTCTTGTTTCAAAGGGGCTGTACCCCCTTTGAATAACTCTCGCGGTTTCTTAAAACATCAGGGGGATGTATACACTGAGGTGAAGGGAGAAGCCGGGAGGCTGAACTACTATTCATTTCTTGGGCAACCAGCTATAACTAAGTTCGGTAGGTCTGTCACCTCTACTCAAAGCTCATCCCACTCTTTTGCAACAGAGACGGGTTCGCCCTATTATCAGGCTGTCTTGGAGTAGCTCCCTTAGTTTCGGGTTAACAAACTAAAAAGCTTTTTGCTTGAAAATCACTGGCTAAATCATGATGCAAAAGGTACGAGGGTTTAGCTCTGCTTTTTGGCGCTTCACTGGGTTATTTCATTTCTCTTTCAGCGTTCCCTTGCGGTACTATCTCTATTGCTCCTAAGGCCCTTTTCTGTCGCCCATACTAAGGGGGGAAAATGATTTGTTTAATCTTAAGTTGTGTGTTTAGGGGTATTAACAGTGGTATGTTGAAGTTGTCTAGGTGGGCTAGCTGTTCGGTGTCAGGGCAATCCGATTTGCACGGAGGACTTCTCGGAGTAAGGGAGAGGCTTTTCTAACTTAGCTATACCCTGATTATTGATCCAAGTGCACCTTCCGGTACACTTACCATGTTACGACTTGCCTCCCCTTTATTGCTCTAAGGTTTTATATAATTAGGGTGATATTTTTTGGGGAGAGTGACGGGCGGTATGTGCGCGCTTCAGAGCCAATTTCAGCAGGACGCTCTATTTCCTGCTTACTGCTAAATCCTCCTTCAAGATTTGCGTTTCAGCATATCATTCGTGTGCCCTAAAATAGGGAATGTAGCCCATTTCTTCCCTTTCCATACGCTACACCTCGGCCTGACGTTCTGGGCTGTGCCAATTTAGCCTACTTTTAAACCTTCATAGGGTGGGCTGACGACGGCGGTATATAGGCGGGAAAAACAAGGAAAGGTGAGGTTGAACGGGGGTTATCGGTTCTAGAACAGGCTCCTCTAGTAGGATCTAAAGCACCGCCAAGTCCTTTGGGTTTTAAGCTGGTGCTCGTAGTTCCCGGGCGGATAGGGGTTGTATTAATCTATCAATGTTTACGGCTAGGCATAGTGGGGTCTCTAATCCCAGTTTGTTCCCTAGCTTTCGTGGGTTCAGGGTTTAATAAAGCCACTTTCGTGGTTGAACTTCTCGTTTTCGGGTGCGTATAACAGCCTTGAAAACATTCGGCTTTAGTACTGATTTTTCCCTAACCACTCTTTACGCCGTAAATGATCAACTTGGGCCTCTCGTATAACCGCGGTGGCTGGCACGAGTTTTACCGGCCCTCTTAGCTTTTACTAAGTCAAGTTTTCACTTATGGCTTAATATCTATCACTGCTGAGTTCCCTTAAGGGTGTGGCTAAACAAGGTGTCATGGGCTGAAATTGTGCCTGATACCAGCTCCTTGTTCCCAGGCAGGGAACTGAGGGCATTCTCACAGGGGTGCGGATACTTGCATGTGTAAGTTCGGCTAAAGCTGATAATAAAGTCAGGACCAAGCCTTTGTGCTTGCGGAGCTTTCTAGGGCCCATTTCAACATTTTCAGTGTTACGTTTTAAATAAACCACGCTAGCGAGACGGTCCCTGCTCTGGGGGCAGGAGCCTTTCAGTCCTCATAAGGGGGGGGGGGTGGACAATCATGAGGTGTTTGAGGGTGTGAGAGAGTGTACACAATATAACAGTTGTATACATGTATAGATTGCGGGAGGCTTTTAAACAGGAAGGGCGCGGGGCCCAACTACATAGAGATATTGGGGCCCCCAAACTCTAGAGTTGGGGGGCTCAAAGTGTGTAGAGGCACACGGGGGGGGGATTCTGGAAGACTCTACAAGTCATTATGAGAGCAGGTTGTGGTCGGGTTACCCTCTAAGCCCCGTGACAAAACTAGTAAAAGTACTTGTTAAACAACCAGTATTTACTTCTTTATCTTGTGAAGAAGCACGTGCTAGACAGTGCTTCGGGGGTCTGCTTGCTCTTGTGGGCCCTGAGTCGGCCACAGGCGAGTGAGGGAAGTAAGGGGGGGGGGGATTCCCGATGAGAAGTAGTTATAATTTCTGTTACAATGTTTAGGCAAGAGTTTGTGGTGTGGTATGTCCTAGAAAAAAAAAAATGAAAGTTAAAAGCTTGGAGTCTTATTATAGTTTAGACTACTCCCTCTCAAGCAAGGAAAGCGCTCACGCTTGTCTGTTAAACCCGCGCGCACTCTGAAATGCAAGAGGAAAGGAGAAAAAAAAAGAGAACCCCTGGCTCGCTGGAGTGAACGCCCGGCTTGCTGGGTAACGAGGAGTATGTAATACAAACATTAACTTATGTAAGCGTCGATAAAAGTGCGGGGGATGACACCAATCAATGGCCCTGAAGTAGGAACCAAATGTCAGGAATAATTCACCATGTGAAACCCCCACAATTCTTGTCCCTCACCTTCAATAACCGTGAGCCTTAAGACATGAGCTTGTTGGTAGGCTCTTACTACATTAAGAATTTGAGAATTGACGGGATGTTGGATAAACGTATAACTTAACAAATGATTTGTGAGTTCGGTCTTAAGTCTCGCCTGTCCTTAAATTGGGTTATGTAAGGCTTCTCAAATGCTCTATGTATACCTACTGTTAATTCTGATATATTTGTGTGGCAGGTCAAGTTTTGTTATTTAATCATAAATTGCCCACGACTGCCCATTAAATGGTTAATATATATGTGTGTTGATAATACATAGATGTACTTACAAGTACATTATGGGGGCGCACAGAGTAGTTTAGCTTAGAACTCTAGCTTTGGGAGTTAGGGGCGGGAGTTAAAATCTCCTCTCTTTGAGCGGTAGGGAGGGGTTTAACCTCCGGCCTCCGGTTTACAAGACCGGCGCTCTGGCGCTGAGCTACTAATGCATACCAAGCCTAGGACTTTGTTTTCTAGTCAGCCAGGGTTATGGCGCTCGCCACCAGGGTTCCTGTAGTTGAATAACAACGATGGCTTTTCATGCCCTTAGTCCTGGTTAGAATCCTGGCAAGAATTATGTTATACTGTGGGTACTTACTTATGTTGGGTGTAGTAGTAGGGATAGCGGCGGTTGCCGCTAATCCCTCCCCCTTCTTTGCGGCCCTTGGGCTGGTTGTGGTCGCAGCAATGGGGTGTGGGTTTATCATGTCCGTGGGGGGCACTTTTTCATGTCTAGTCTTGTTTTTAATTTATCTAGGGGGAATGCTGGTCGTATTCGCTTATTCAGTGGCACTATGTGCAGACGGCTCCCCCATAGGTTTAGCGGAGGAGTCGGTGGCCAAGTGTATAGTGGGGTACTTGGGGCTGACAGGAGGGGCGGCCTTATTACAGGGAAGTTCAGAGGATGGCCCGTTTTGATGGTTCGTGGGGCAGGAGGTGGAGATAAGTGCGATGCAAGGGGAGACCGAAGGGGTGTCGGAAGCATATGGGGGCGGAGGCGTCCTGCTGATTACTTGCGCATGGGCCCTGTTGGTGGCACTTTTTGTTGCTCTGGAAGTGTCCCGGGGCTGCAGTCGGGGGCCGGTTCGGCCCATTAAAAGGTGGGTTTGGTTTAGCTAGGAGAGGAGAGGGTGCTTAGGCGTAGAATGTTTGATCAGCCCGTGGGGGGCTAATTTGCGTAGGCAAGCTTGGGGGTGGGGGGGGAGGACGAGGGCTCAGGCGCTGGGGGGGGGGGGGGGAGGTGTTGGATGGATTAGCGATAGTCGTTTCAAACAAGAGGTTGGGGAGGGTTTCAACCCCGGCCTGCGAGCTAGGGTCTTGTAGTCTTGCACAAGAGATGAGGGGGGGGCCATAAAGCGGAGGGGGTGCTCAAGGGTGTACACAAATTAACATATATATAAACTAAGTCTTGCTTGCCAGGGGTGGCCCCCCCTCCAAAAAAGTACTTGTTTAAACCCCAAGAGTACCTGTTAAACAAATAAAAGTACTTGTTAAACAAATAAAAGTACTTGTTTAAACCCCAAGAGTACCTGTTAAACAAATAAAAGTACTTGTTAAACAAATAAAAGTACTTGTTAAACAAATAAAAGTACTTGTTTAAACCCCAAGAGTACTTGTTAAATAAATAAGAGTACTTGTTAAACAAATAAAAGTACTTGTTAAACAAATAAAAGTACTTGTTTAAACCCCAAGAGTACTTGTTAAATAAATAAGAGTACTTGTTAAATAAATAAGAGTACTTGTTAAACAAATAAAAGTACTTGTTTAAACCCCAAGAGTACTTGTTAAATAAATAAGAGTACTTGTTAAACAAATAAAAGTACTTGTTAAACAACCAGTATTTACTTCTTTATCTTGTGAAGAAGCACGTGCTAGACAGTGCTTCGGGGGTCTGCTTGCTCTTGTGGGCCCTGAGTCGGCCACAGGCGTGTGAGGGAAGTAGGGGGGTAGGGGGGATCTTCGATGAGAAGTAGTTATAATTTCTGTTACAATGTTTAGGCAAGAGTTTGTGGTGTGGTATGTCCTAGAAAAAAAAAAATGAAAGTTAAAAGCTTGGAGTCTTATTATAGTTTAGACTACTCCCTCTCAAGCAAGGAAAGCGCTCACGCTTGTCTGTTAAACCCGCGCGCACTCTGAAATGCAAGAGGAAAGGAAAAAAAAAAAGGAACCCCTGGCTCGCTGGAGTGAACGCCCGGCTTGCTGGGTAACGAGGAGTATGTAATACAAACATTAACTTATGTAAGCGTCGATAAAAGTGCGGGGGATGACACCAATCAATGGCCCTGAAGTAGGAACCAAATGTCAGGAATAATTCACCATGTGAAACCCCCACAATTCTTGTCCCTCACCTTCAATAACCGTGAGCCTTAAGACATGAGCTTGTTGGTAGGCTCTTACTACATTAAGAATTTGAGAATTGACGGGATGTTGGATAAACGTATAACTTAACAAATGATTTGTGAGTTCGGTCTTAAGTCTCGCCTGTCCTTAAATTGGGTTATGTAAGGCTTCTCAAATGCTCTATGTATACCTACTGTTAATTCTGATATATTTGTGTGGCAGGTCAAGTTTTGTTATTTAATCATAAATTGCCCACGACTGCCCATTAAATGGTTAATATATATGTATGTTGATAATACATAGATGTACTTACAAGTACATTATGGGGGCGCACAGAGTAGTTTAGCTTAGAACTCTAGCTTTGGGAGTTAGGGGCGGGAGTTAAAATCTCCTCTCTTTGAGCGGTAGGGAGGGGTTTAACCTCCGGCCTCCGGTTTACAAGACCGGCGCTCTGGCGCTGAGCTACTAATGCATACCAAGCCTAGGACTTTGTTTTCTAGTCAGCCTGCGAGTGGGAAGAGGATGAGGAAAATAGAGAAGTATAAGACGGATGCGGCTTGGCCGACAATGATGTAAGGGTCTTCGACGGGCATGCCCCCGATTCAGGTGAGAACGGCAACGTTCGCAATGAGGGCTCAGAAGAGAAACTGGGAGAAGGGGCGAAAGGTTAAGCTGCGTAGTTTGCATGTGTGGAGGAATGGGACAACTAGAAGGACCAGAATAGAGGCCAGGAGGGCTAGTACGCCTCCAAGTTTGTCGGGGATGGAGCGCAGGATTGCGTAAGCAAACAAGAAGTATCATTCTGGCTTGATGTGAGGAGGAGTCACCAGGGGGTTGGCAGGGGTGAAATTGTCTGGGTCTCCTAGGAGGTTAGGGGTGAAAAGTGCAATTGTAGCCAGTGCAACCAGAAGGGCTGCAAACCCTAAGAGGTCTTTATAAGAAAAGTATGGGTGAAAAGGAATCTTGTCCCCGCCTGCGTTAAGCCCGAGGGGGTTATTTGAACCCGTTTGATGGAGAAATAGGAGGTGTACTATGGTGGCCCCTGCAACCACGAATGGGAAAAGGAAGTGGAAGGCAAAGAAACGGGTAAGGGTGGCGTTATCTACCGAGAACCCGCCTCAGATTCACTGTACAAGGGCGTTGCCCATGTATGGTACTGCTGAAAGAAGGTTGGTAATTACAGTTGCGCCTCAAAATGATATCTGGCCCCAGGGTAAGACATAGCCCACGAAAGCAGTCATCATTACAAGAAGCAGGAGGATCACCCCAACGTTTCATGTCTCTTTGTAGAGGTAGGAGCCGTAGTAGAGGCCTCGGCCGACGTGCATGTAGATGCAGATAAAGAAAAAAGAAGCGCCGTTGGCGTGCATGTCCCGGATTAGTCATCCGTAATTAACGTCTCGGGTGATATGGGCGACGGATGAGAAAGCGGTGTTAATGTCGGCGGTGTAGTGTATGGCTAAGAAAAGGCCTGTCAGGATTTGGGCAATTAGACAGAGTCCGAGGAGGGACCCAAAGTTCCATCATACTGAGATGTTTGATGGGGCGGGGAGGTCAACGAGAGCATCGTTTGCGATTTTTATGAGGGGGTGCGTCTTTCGAAGGCTTGCCATTAATACTTATGTAATCAAGTTCAAGGAGGGTCCGCGGTGTCATGAGTTTGGGGCGGGGGGGGGTCTTGTCATGTTACGGGTGGTTGGTGTAGTGGTGGCGGGAGCTACCGCTGACCCTGGAGCTCGTATGTGGGTCCTGGGTTGGCCCTAGCTGGGTGTTTGTCCGATTAAAATAGAATTATTGAGGATACCAGGGCGAGGGCTAAAAGAAATAGGGTGAGGTGTGTTTTTATGAGGCCTTGCTGAATGTTGCTTGTGGTGGTAATAAGAGGCTTGTTCAGTGTCGCTGTGGCTTTAGGGCCGACCTCCTCTAGTCAGTTTTGGTCAATTATTTGATCGGCGGCCGTTTGGCCTCACACTAAGGACAGCTTAGGGGTAGCTCGGTGGACGAGGGTGGGGTAAAACCCAAGCATGCTAGTGAAGTGGTGGGGGGTCGGGAAAAGAGTGGTCTGGATACGTGCTCCTGAGGGGGCAATAAGTCATAGTGCAACAAGGAGTCCTAGGATTGTGACGATGAGGGCAATCAACTTAAGTAGAGGGGGCATAGACATCACAGGGGTCTTAAGGGGTACGATGTTTAAGGTGATGCACAAGCCTGCGAGGATGCTTCCTCATGCAAGTCGCTTAAGGGGGTTAACCACTTGGGGGTACACTTCCTCGGTGGGTGAAATAGCTAGGGACCGGGGGTTGGCCATGACCACGAAGTAGATTAGGCGGACACTGTAAACGGCTGTAAAGGCAGTGGCAATGAGGGTGAGGATGAGGGCCCAAGCGTTTAGGTGGGAGGTGGTTATTGCCTCAATAATAGCATCTTTAGAGAAGAAGCCAGCGAGGAAGGGCATGCCGGTGAGGGCTAGAGTACCAATAGTAAAGCAGGAAGAGGTCCAGGGAGTTTGGCGTTGAAGGGCCCCCATCTTCCGGATGTCCTGCTCACCCCCCAGGCTGTGGATAATTGAGCCGGAGCATAGGAATAATATTGCCTTAAAAAAGGCATGTATACAGATGTGAAGGAAGGCGAGCTGTGGTTGGTTGAGGCCGATGGTGACTATCATTAACCCTAGTTGGCTAGAGGTGGAGAATGCAATAACTTTCTTGAGGTCATTATGAGTCAGGGCGCAGCAGGCAGTAAATATGGCTGTTAGTGCCCCCAGGCATAGGCAGAGAGTTAGGGCGACGGGGCTCTTCTCTAGTAGGGGGCTCATCCGAATGAGAAGGAATACACCGGCAACGACTATGGTACTAGAATGAAGGAGGGCTGATACTGGGGTGGGGCCCTCCATGGCAGAGGGGAGCCATGGATGGAGCCCGAATTGGGCGGATTTACCAGTAGCGGCAAGAATTAGGCCTAAAACAGGAGGAGTTACGTTAAAACCCTCGACCGAGACGAAAATCTGTTGTATCTCTCAGGAGTTCAGGTTTGTGGCTATTCAGGCCATGGCAAAAATTAACCCGATGTCTCCCACTCGGTTGTAGACGACCGCCTGAAGGGCAGCTGTGTTGGCATCGGCTCGGCCGGACCACCAGCCAATAAGAAGGAAGGACATAATGCCGACGCCTTCTCAGCCGATGAAAAGTTGAAAAAGGTTATTAGCTGTGACTAGGACAATTATTGCGATGAGAAAAATTAGTAGATACTTAAAGAATCGGTTTATGTCGGGGTCATCGTGCATGTATCAGGTTGCAAATTCTAGGATAGACCAAGTTACGTACAAGGCCACAGGTGTGAAGATTAGTGAGTAGTGGTCGAATTTGAGGCTAATGCCTACGTCAAAGGTTATAGTATTTATTCAACTTCATGAGGCAACGACCACCTCTATGCCCTGGTTGAGAAACAGAAATAGGGGGAATAGACTTACAAAGAATGCTGTTTTGACCGCGGGCTTAACGTGTGTTGTGGCCCAAGTTGGTTTTATAGGGCTAGTAGTTAAGGTAGTAATCAGAGGGGCACCTAAAAGGAAAAAGACAATGATCAGGCTGGAGGTCAAGACAGAGGCAGGAAAATACATAGCTACTACTTGGATTTGCACCAAGAGTTTTTGGTTCCTAAGACCAATGGATGTGCTGTTATCCTTCAGAAGCTGTCCGAGTGAGCCTTGGAGTTCAACCAAGGAGATGGAGATTAGCAGTCTCCGGTGCTGCCAGCCTCTCTCGGTGGATAAAGGGGCTTTAACCCTTATTTTTAGAATCACAATCTAATGTCTTTTTTAAACGATATCTACAGTTAACTCAGCCTCAGATTAGGTGAGGTTTAAGGATTAGTAGAGCAAGGGGGAGGAGGTGTAGGGCCATAATCAGGTGCTCCCGGGTGTGGGAGGGGTCTAGGGCAATTAGGTGGCTAGGCAGAGGCCCCCGTTGGGTCATAATAAACATGTACATTGAGTAGCTGGCGGCAATAAGCACGCCAAGTCCGGTAAGGGCCAAGGTTCAAGGGGACCAGCCAATCAGAGAGGTGATGATTATTAGCTCCCCCATTAGGTTGGGGAGGGGAGGAAGGGCCAAGTTGGCGAGGCTAGCAAAGAATCACCATGTAGCTATTAAAGGCAGAACCATTTGAAGTCCCCGTGCCAGGAGAATACTTCGGCTGTGGATACGCTCATAGTTGGTATTTGCCAAGCAGAAAAGGGCGGAGGATGTCAAGCCGTGGGCAATTATAAGAATTAATGCACCTGCAAACCCTCAGGGGGTTTGCACGAGAATGCCGGCCACTACAAGTCCCATGTGGCTGACTGAGGAGTAAGCGATTAGTGACTTCAGGTCTGTCTGGCGGAGACAAATTGAGCCCGCTATTACAACCCCCCAAAGTGCAAACACAATAAAGGGGTAGCTTATTTCCTTTGTGAGGGGCTCTAGGATCAATATTATTCGTATTATGCCGTAGCCCCCCAGCTTTAGGAGTACTGCGGCAAGAATTATTGAGCCTGCGACGGGGGCCTCAACATGGGCTTTGGGAAGTCATAGGTGAACTCCGTAAAGGGGTATTTTTACTAAAAATGCGAGGAGGCAGCCGGCCCATCACAACTTATCCGCATGTGTTGTTAGGCTTAAGGGGTCTATGTACTGTAAGGTTAGAAGGGAGAGTGTCCCGCTAGTATTTTGGAGGATGAGGAGGGCGACAAGAAGCGGGAGGGAGCTCGCCAATGTGTAAAATAAGAAGTACATGCCTGCATTTAAGCGCTCTGCTTGGTTCCCCCAGCGGGTGATAATTATTAGTGTGGGGAGTAAGGTAGCCTCAAATATCAGGTAAAATATGATGAGCTCGGTAGCGCTGAAGGCCAAAATAAGAAAGAATTGTAGGGAGGTCAGGAGGGTGATGTAGGTTCGCTGACGATTAAGGGGTTCAACTCCTATGTGGTGTTGACTTGCAAGAATTATAAGGGGCAAAAGTCAGCATGTAAGTACAAGCAGGGGGGTTGATAAGGGGTCGGTAGCTATGTAAGAGCTCAAGGTTGATCACCCTACCTCTGAAGTGCTTTTAAATCAGGTGAAGCTAGCTACTGCAATCACTAGGCTGTGTGCAAGAGTTGAGGGTCACAACCATTTGGCAGGGGTGAACCAGGTTGTGGGAACTAGTATGAGGGTGGGGATAAGGATTTTTAGCATTGTAAAAGGTTAAGGCTTTGTAGGCGATCGGTGCCATGCGTCCGGGCTGTGGCTACTAGGAGAGCAAGACCTGCGCTTGCTTCACAAGCTGAGATAGCCAGAAGAAATAGGGGCAAAGCAGAAGAGCTGGTGGAGCCCATCCCCAGGCTTCAAATGGAGAGAGCAATGTATAGAGAGAGCATTATGCCTTCAAGACATAAAAGTGCTGATAGGAGGTGTGTCCGATGGAATACGAGGCCTGTCAGCCCTAAAATGAATGCTGAAGAGAAAGTAAATTGGATGGGTGTCATTAGGTAATTATGGACTTAAACCACAAGCTTTTGGGCCGAAACCAAATGTTTTTATTAAACTAACTGCCTATTCAGCCCACTCTAGGCCGTCTTGTGCCCACTCGTAAATCAGGCCAAGAGCAAGGAGGGTTAAAAGTGCAGCGGCTCAGGAAAAAGATACTAGGGGTGAGGCTAGTTGGTCTCCTCAGGGCAGGGGGAGGAGGAGTGCAATTTCCAGGTCAAATAGGAGAAAGAGAATGGCAATGAGGAAAAATCGGAGGGAGAACGGGAGACGGGCGGACCCTAGGGGGTCGAAGCCGCATTCGTAGGGGGAGAGTTTCTCGTAGTCTGGGGATATTTGAGGGAGGTAGAATGATACGGCAGCAAGAATAACAGACAGAAGGCTAGTAATTGCAATGATGGTTATGACTAAATTCATTATCTTTCCTTGGATTTTAACCAAGACCGGGTGATTGGAAGTCACTTATACTAGTTAGTACTAGAAAGATTACGAGCCTCATCAATAGATAGAGACGTAGAGGAATAATCAAACAACGTCCACGAAGTGTCAGTATCAGGCGGCTGCCTCAAACCCGAAGTGGTGTCCGGATGTAAAGTGATGTTTAGTTTGGCGGAGAAGGCAAACTGCCAAAAAGGTTGATCCAATAATGACATGCAGTCCATGGAAGCCGGTTGCGACAAAGAAGGTAGCACCATAAACCCCGTCACCGATTGTAAAGGGGGCGTCAACATATTCTGCTGCTTGGAGTATCGTAAAATAGAATCCTAGGATGATTGTAAGGGTTAAGGAGTGAATTGCTTGCTTTCGGTCCCCCTCCATTATACTGTGATGTGCTCAGGTAACTGTTACCCCGGAGGCAAGCAGAACTGCTGTGTTAAGTAGGGGGACTTCAAGGGGGTCGAGGGTAAAAATACCTGTGGGGGGTCAGCAGCCTCCTAGCTCGGGGGTGGGGGCGAGGCTTGCATGATAGAAGGCCCAAAAAAACCCCAAGAAAAAGAAGAGTTCTGAGGTAATAAACAAGATTATACCGTATCGCAAGCCTTTTTGTACGGGGGGCGTGTGGTGTCCTTGAAAGGTAGCTTCTCGGACAACGTCTCGTCATCACTGGTACATCGTAAGGAGTAGGAGGATTGTGCCAAGGGTTATAAGGGTGGTGGAGTGTTGGTGGAATCAGATTGCAAGGCCTGATGTTATTAGTAGGGCGGCAATCGCGCCCGTTAAGGGTCAAGGGCTGGGGTCGACTATGTGGTATGCGTGTGCTTGGTGGGCCATTATTCATTTGTTGGGCGGTTGGGGGCTCTTTTGATAGCGCCTAGGTGTTCTCTTGTAGGTAAAGCGATAGAAGAAGTACGAATACGTAGGCTTGAATGGCCGCTACCGCTAGCTCAAGAAGAGTTAGAAGTGCTATCACTAGGGCGGTCAGGATTGCCACGGGCCATATCTGGTCGATAAGGAATAGTGTGGCGGATGAGAGCAGTTGGATTAGGAGATGTCCGGCTGCCAGGTTTGCTGTTAGTCGCACGCCTAATGCGAAGGGTCGGACGAATAGGCTAATTGTCTCGATAATAATTAAGACGGGAATTAGGGGGGCGGGGGTTCCTTCTGGCAGGAGGTGGCCTAAGGCAATCGTTGGCTGATTTCGCAGGCCAATTACGACTGTGGCCAGTCATAAAGGGATAGCGAACCCCATGTTAAGAGGCAGCTGGGTCGTTGGGGTGAAGGTGTAAGGAAGGAGGCCAAGTAAATTTAGGGTAATTAGATTAATTATTAATACGGTAAGTAGCAGAGCCCATTTATGGGCCCCAACGTTTAGGGGTAAAAGAATCTGTTTTGCGAAGTTCAAAACAAAAGAATTTTGGGCCACAAGGGATCGGCCGTTGACCACGCGATTGGAGGGTTTTGGGAACAATACTCAGGGGGCGGCGATAGCAATTGCTAGTAGAGGAATACCTAGGAAGTAAGGGGAGAAAAACTGGTCGAAAAGGCCTAGGATCAAGGTCAAGTTCATTTTTGTCAGCTAAGAAATTTTGTTGGTCAAGGGGAGGGTTTAGGGGAGCTCGTGTGCCCTATAACTTTGGCATGGCCTGTAGTAAAGTACAGTATAAGACTGAGAATCAGTATTGCAAAACAACTGGCATGGAAATTTTGGGGCATGTCGGTAAGGGTGGTTGGGAGTCACCAATCTTTAGCTTAAAAGGCTAACGCTAGGCCCTGTTTAGCTTCTTAGCGAGGCATCTTGGAGTATTAGGGTAGACCAGTCCTCAAATTGTTGTAGTGGAACTGCTTCAACTACAACGGGTATGAAGCTGTGGTTTGCGCCGCAGATCTCTGAGCACTGTCCGTAGAACACGCCGGGGCGAGATGCAATGAAGGCCGTCTGGTTTAGTCGGCCTGGGACCGCGTCTATTTTTACGCCTAAGGAGGGGACTGCCCATGAGTGTAAGACGTCCTCGGCAGAGACCAGGACTCGAATTGGTGACTCAACGGGGGTAATTATTCGGTGGTCTGCCTCTAGGAGACGGAATTGTCCGGGGGCCAGGTCTTGTGTGGGGATTATATAAGAGTCGAACTCAAGGCTCTCGTAATCAGTGTACTCGTAGCTTCAATATCATTGGTGCCCTATGGCCTTAATGGTTAGGTGGGGGTCATTAATCTCGTCTATGAGGTAAAGAATGCGAAGGGAAGGAAGAGCAATCAAAATAAGGATGATTGCGGGGAGGACGGTTCAGATAATTTCAATCTCTTGAGAGTCTAGGATGTACTTATTAGTTAAACTAGAAGTAACCAGGGCGACGATGAAATAAAGGACTAAAGTGCTAATTATAAAGACAATTATTAAAGCGTGGTCATGAAAGTGAAGAAGTTCTTCTATCACAGGAGAAGCAGCATCTTGGAATCCGAGCTGGGAGGGAAAGGCCATGATAAGACACGTGAGGAGTTAGCTCACAACCTGGCCCTGACAAGGCCATATAATTAAATTTTACTAGTGTCTTTAAGAAAGTGACAGAACGGTCATGTGGTTGGCTTGAAACCAATTTATGGGGGTTCAACTCCTCCCTTCCTCGTTAGTTGTAGTGAATTTGTACAAATGCAGGCTCCTCAAATGTGTGGTATGGCGGGGGGCAGCCGTGAAGTCATTCTACATTGGTTGTGGTAAGCTCTACGGATGATACTTCACGTTTAGCAGCGAATGCTTCTCAAATAATAAATAGGAACATAATGACGGCCACTAAAGAAACTAGGGACCCAATGGATGACACTGTATTTCACAGGGTGTAGGCATCTGGGTAGTCTGAGTACCGCCGGGGTATCCCGGCTAACCCAAGGAAATGTTGAGGGAAGAAGGTTAGGTTTACTCCAATGAATATCACAGTGAAGTGAATTTTTGTTCATACGGAATGCATGGTGTATCCTGTAAATAGGGGGAACCAGTGTACGAAAGCGGCAACAATGGCGAAAACGGCCCCTATTGAAAGTACATAATGGAAATGTGCTACTACGTAGTAAGTGTCATGAAGGACAATGTCTAGGGAAGAATTGGCTAGCACAATGCCTGTTAAACCTCCCACTGTGAAGAGGAAAATAAATCCGAGGGCTCAGAGGAGGGGGGCCTCTCACTTGATTGTTCCGCCATGAAGGGTTGCTAATCAGCTAAAGACTTTAACACCAGTGGGGATGGCGATGATTATTGTGGCGGATGTAAAATAGGCACGTGTGTCTACGTCCATGCCGACTGTAAACATGTGGTGAGCTCATACAATGAATCCCAGGAGACCAATGGCCATCATAGCTCAGACTATACCCATATAGCCGAAAGGCTCTTGTTTGCCGGAGTAGTAAGCCACAATGTGAGAAATCATGCCGAACCCGGGGAGAATAAGAATATATACTTCAGGGTGTCCAAAGAATCAGAAAAGATGTTGGTAAAGAATAGGGTCTCCTCCTCCTGCGGGGTCAAAGAAGGTGGTGTTGAGGTTTCGGTCCGTGAGAAGCATGGTAATCCCGGCAGCTAGTACAGGAAGTGAAAGAAGCAGAAGAACGGCAGTAATTAAGACGGCTCATACGAACAGAGGGGTTTGGTACTGAGAGATGGCAGGGGGCTTCATGTTGATAATTGTTGTGATAAAATTAATTGCACCTAAAATAGAAGAAATGCCGGCTAAATGTAGAGAAAAAATAGTTAGGTCAACGGATGCGCCTGCGTGGGCCAAGTTCCCAGATAGAGGGGGGTAGACGGTTCATCCGGTTCCTGCCCCGGCTTCTACCCCTGAAGAAGCTAGTAAGAGGAGGAAGGAGGGAGGTAGGAGTCAGAAACTCATATTGTTTATTCGGGGGAAAGCTATATCGGGGGCTCCGATCATGAGGGGAATGAGTCAGTTTCCAAAGCCTCCAATTATGATGGGTATAACTATAAAGAAGATTATTACGAAGGCATGAGCGGTAACAATCACATTATAAATTTGGTCGTCCCCCAATAGGGCGCCAGGTTGGCTAAGTTCTGCCCGAATGAGCAGGCTAAGGGCTGTTCCTACTATTCCGGCTCAAGCGCCGAAGATTAAGTAGAGAGTGCCGATGTCTTTATGGTTGGTAGAGAAAAATCAACGTGTGATGGCCAC